TTATTTTCTTATTTTATTAGTAGTCTTATAGTAGTCTTAGATTTTGCATTTTGATGAGCCTCGTTTTGAGGAATTCATGGAATAATGAATTAAGGAATAAAAAAGAATTATGAGTCTACCGCTTACAAGAAAAGATCTAATGATAGTCAACATGGGTCCTCACCACCCATCAATGCATGGTGTTCTTCGACTGATCGTTACTCTCGATGGTGAAGATGTTGTTGATTGTGAACCCATATTAGGCTATTTACACAGAGGGATGGAAAAAATCGCAGAAAACAGAACTATTATACAATACTTGCCTTATGTAACACGGTGGGATTATTTAGCTACTATGTTTACAGAAGCAATAACGGTAAATGCACCAGAATTTTTAGAGAATATTCAAATACCTCAAAGAGCCAGCTATATTCGGGTAATTATGTTAGAATTGAGCCGTATAGCTTCTCACTTGTTATGGCTTGGACCTTTTATGGCGGATCTAGGGGCACAGACTCCTTTTTTCTACATTTTTAGAGAGAGAGAATTGATATATGATCTATTTGAAGCTGCTACAGGTATGCGAATGATGCATAATTACTTTCGCATCGGAGGAGTAGCTGCTGATCTACCTTATGGGTGGATGGATAAATGTTTAGATTTCTGTGATTATTTTTTACGAGGGGTTGTTGAATATCAACAACTTATTACACGGAATCCCATTTTTTTAGAACGAGTTGAAGGAGTAGGTTTTATTAGTGGGGAAGAGGCTGTAAATTGGGGCTTATCGGGACCAATGTTACGAGCTTCTGGAATACAATGGGATCTTCGTAAAATTGATCCTTATGAGTCTTACAATCAATTCGATTGGAAAGTACAATGGCAAAAAGAAGGAGATTCATTAGCTCGCTATTTAGTACGAATTGGTGAAATGAAGGAATCCATCAAAATTATTCAACAGGCTGTAGAGAAAATTCCTGGAGGTCCTTATGAAAATTTAGAAGCGCGACGCTTTAAGAAAGCAAAGAATTCGGAATGGAATGATTTTGAATATAGATTTCTTGGTAAAAAACCTTCCCCTAATTTTGAATTATCAAAGCAAGAGCTTTATGTAAGAGTAGAAGCTCCAAAAGGTGAATTAGGAATTTATCTGGTAGGAGATGACAGTCTTTTCCCTTGGAGATGGAAAATTCGTCCACCTGGTTTTATTAATTTGCAAATTCTTCCTCAGCTAGTTAAAAAAATGAAATTGGCTGATATCATGACGATATTAGGTAGTATAGATATCATTATGGGGGAAGTTGATCGTTGAAATGATAATAGATAGGGTAGAGGTAGAAACTATCAATTCTTTTTCGAAATTGGAATTATTAAAAGAAGTCTATGGACTGATATGGATTCTACCTATTTTGACCCTCCTACTGGGAATCACAATAGAAGTACTCGTAATTGTGTGGTTAGAAAGAGAAATATCCGCATCGATACAACAACGTATTGGTCCTGAATATGCTGGTCCCCTGGGACTGCTTCAAGCTATAGCAGATGGAACTAAGCTGATTTTTAAAGAGGATATCCTTCCATCCCGAGGAGAGATTCCTTTATTTAGCATTGGACCCTCTATAGCAGTCATATCTGTTTTATTAAGTTTTTTAGTTATCCCTTTCGGATATCATTTTGTTTTAGCTGATCTTAGTATTGGTGTTTTTTTATGGATTGCCATTTCAAGTATTGCTCCTATTGGTCTTCTTATGGCAGGATATAGCTCAAATAATAAATATTCTTTTTCAGGCGGTCTACGAGCAGCTGCTCAATCTATTAGTTATGAAATACCATTAACTTTTTGTGTGCTAGCAATATCTCTACGTGTGATTCGTTAAAAAAGGAACTTTTCCTCTAAAATCCATTGAATACTTATCTTCCTTTTCTTATTCTGGATTCAGGTCGGCAAGTTAAACTAGATAGCTACATGAGTGAAACAAAACAGCTTATTAATTTGTAGTAAAAATAAAAAATCTCATTTCCTACGTACAAGAAAAAAGTTGAAGTAAACATAAGCAGTGTAAACTCTTTACCCCAAGATTGAGATTGTTTGATTAGTCCTCATATCTTGAAGCGGGCAAGAATAAAGGATTCGCGATATGGAATTCCATTACTAGAATATTTTTAGTTATTACTAGAACTTATAACCATATAAAAGAATCCATAAAAAGTTAGTGAGGGATTAGGAACACTAAAGTACATAAAGGATTAGTAATGAGAGAATCTAAATCATTAGACATTTCTCCTCATAAAAGGAATCATAATAAGGACTTGAAATAGGTGGAAATGATCAAGTAGTACTTTCTTCGGATTCCGATTCAGAGTATATTCCCATTCACTTGTTAAGAAAATAGCTATCAAGAACGAATTAACCCTTTATTTATTTTTTAAATATCCCCCTCCCCGGGAAAGAAGAATAGGACAAAAGATATGTAATGCAATACAAAAAAGGATCTTTATTTATTCTTTCTTTTATCTAAATTTATACAGAATTCAATTCCTCATGAACTAACATCCAATTCTTTTCATTTATTAATTGCTATAACGAGTGTTTTATTCCAATATTAAGTTATTACTGAACAAGAAAAAACTGTCATTTTATTATATAAAGGATGAGATCAATTCGGAAGCGCTTTTTTATTATTTTAGCAGACAGAATTGCTTTGGTTTAATTTAGGACTTTCCAATCAATTTTATCTTACCTAATTCTATCTACGCCCGGGGGATAAGACCGAAAAGAAATAATCCTTTTTTCTGATCATAGAGGAGCCGTATGAAGCTAAGGTTTCATGTACGGTTTTGGAATAGCGGTGGAAACTGTGATGTTGTCATCGACTATGATTATCTAACAGTTCAAGTACGGTTGATATAGTTGAAGCACAGTCAAAATATGGTTTTTTTGGATGGAATCTTTGGCGTCAGCCTATAGGTTTTCTAGTTTTTCTAATTTCTTCTTTGGCAGAATGTGAAAGATTACCCTTTGATTTACCAGAAGCGGAGGAAGAATTAGTAGCGGGTTATCAAACCGAATATTCCGGTATTAAATATGGTTTATTTTATCTTGCTTCTTACCTAAATTTATTAGTTTCCTCCTTATTTGTAACTGTTCTCTACTTAGGCGGGTGGAATTTTTCTATTCCCTATATATCCTTTTGGGGATTTTTCCAAATGAATAAAATTGTGGGAATTTTGGAAATGATAATGGGTATCTTTATTACATTAACTAAAGCTTTTCTATTTCTCTTCATTTCTATCACAATAAGATGGACTTTACCCCGGATGAGAATGGATCAGTTATTAAATCTTGGATGGAAATTTCTTTTACCTATTTCTCTGGGCAATCTCTTATTAACAACTTCTTTCCAACTAGTTTCACTATAAATAAGATAATACAATAACAGTAAGAACATCTTCAACACAAAAGTTCTCTCAAACAAGAGAAAGAAACATACCTTTTTCATAGATATTTAGAATATGTTCCCTATGATAACTGGGTTCATTAGTTATGGTCAACAAACAATACGCGCCGCAAGATACATTGGTCAAGGTTTCATAATTACCTTATCCCACACAAATCGTTTACCTATAACGATTCACTACCCTTATGAAAAATCAATTACATCAGAGCGTTTCCGTGGACGAATACACTTTGAATTTGATAAATGTATTGCTTGTGAAGTATGTGTTCGTGTATGTCCGATAGATCTACCCCTTGTGGATTGGAGATTTGAAAAGGATATTAAAAAGAAACAATTGCTTAATTATAGTATTGATTTCGGAGTTTGTATATTTTGTGGTAACTGTGTTGAATATTGTCCGACAAACTGTTTATCAATGACGGAAGAATATGAACTTTCTACTTATGATCGTCATGAATTGAATTACAATCAAATTGCTTTGAGTCGGTTACCAGTCTCCATAATGGGAGATTACACAATTCAAACAATTAGGAATTCGTCTCAAAGTGAAATAGACGAAGAAAAATCTTGGAATTCAAGAACAATTACTGATTACTAGGTACTAGGATTTTTTTGTTAGAAAAATCCAATAATTTTTTACTAACTAGAAAGAAAAATGAATAACTACTGCTTATTACAAATTATTCATGATTTAAAATAAAATGAGAGTAGATTTTCGTGATGTGATTTCTAACTATACAATTTATATATATATATCTTAATCCCTTTTTCTTTCCTTGAATCTTTTAGTTTTAGTCAGTTCATGAAAAATTTTATACTATTAATTTCTTCTTATCCATAATGGATTTACCTGGACCAATACATGAGATTCTTGTTCTATTTGGGGGATTTGTTCTTCTACTAGGGGGTCTAGGGGTAGTATTACTTACCAACCCAATTTATTCCGCCTTTTCGCTGGGATTAGTTCTTGTTTGTATATCCTTATTCTATTTTTTATTGAATTCCTACTTTGTAGCTGTCGCACAACTTCTTATTTATGTGGGAGCCATAAATGTCTTGATCATATTTGCTGTAATGTTTGTAAATGGCTCAGAGTGGTCTAAAAATAAGAATTATTGGACTATTGGAGATGGGTTTACTTCACTCGTTTGTATAGCTATTCCTTTTTCACTAATGACTACTATCCCAGATACGTCGTGGTATGGAATTCTTTGGACTACAAGATCAAACCAAATAGTAGAACAGGGTCTCATAAATAACGTTCAACAAATTGGGATTCATTTAGCAACTGATTTTTATCTTCCGTTTGAACTCATTTCCCTAATTCTTCTAGTTTCTTTAATAGGTGCAATTACTATGGCTAGACAATAATAAATTATTAGAATTTCTAATCTAAAAAAATAACTAAAGAATAACAATTTTTATTTAGTAAAACTCATCTACTGTCAACACAACAAATACTTTCTTTTCTCTTTTGTTGCGTAATTGTTCTATTCTAATTAATTGAATCGGTTCAATTCTTGTCCTCATATTGAAATGAATCGAGATTGATAAGGAGTTAGTTAATGATGTTTGAGCATGTACTTTTTTTGAGTGTCTATTTATTTTCGATTGGTATCTATGGATTGATCACAAGCCGAAACATGGTTAGAGCTCTAATATGTCTTGAACTTATACTGAATTCAATTAATCTAAATCTCGTAACATTTTCTGATCTATTTGATAGTCGCCAATTAAAAGGAGACATTTTCGCAATTTTTGTTATAGCCCTTGCGGCTGCTGAAGCAGCTATTGGACTATCCATTCTTTCTTCCATCCATCGTAACAGGAAATCAACTCGTATCAATCAATCGAATTTTTTGAATAATTAGACATAGAATCCTCTAAACAAAGGCGCATATATATATAATAATATGGAACATTAAGATTAATAAAATTCTAGTCTTCTTTTCTTATTTTTAATTCTAGTCTTCTTTTCTCATTTTTATTAGAGAATACCCTTTTTGAAGTAGGTTATTTCTGAATATTCTTTTTTACTTATCGAATTTTGCATTTTTGTAATTCATTGATATTGCAATATTCAAATTGCAATAATTTATATTGGAAAGATAATAGCCAATTTATTGGCTAATTCAAATTAGTATGTAGAATTCGTATAATTATCACTGTTGAAGCCTTAAATTCAAGTCTCTTGGATCTTTTCACGCTTTCTCACAAACAGATTAAGAAATATATTGCATTATTTGTTAAAGTTTGGATAAACCATTGCTTCGTCTGGTGTCTACAATACATCTAACTTATATAGTACTAATTTCATTTTTACCAGATCGAAAATTTTTATAAAGGAAAATTTCTAGATCCAATGTCACATTCTGTAAAAATTTATGATACATGTATAGGATGCACTCAATGCGTACGAGCTTGTCCAACAGATGTTTTAGAAATGATACCTTGGGATGGATGTAAAGCCAAGCAAATCGCTTCTGCGCCGAGAACCGAAGATTGTGTGGGTTGTAAGAGATGCGAATCCGCCTGCCCAACAGATTTTTTAAGTGTCCGCGTTTATTTGGGTCCTGAAACAACCCGCAGCATGGCTCTATCTTATTGATACGTTACAAAAAACTCCACTTGAATCGTCTGATTCCTCTTTACCGAAGAAGCCTGTGCTCAAAATAATCGAGCATGGGCTTTTCTGGTCAAAACGTATCTTGTCTTTATTACTTTATCATGAGTTATTTTCCTTGGTTAACAATACTTGTTGTTTTACCGATATTTGCAGGTTCATTAATTTTCTTTTTACCCCATAAAGGAAACAAAATCGTTAGGTGGTATACTATATCTATTTGTTTATTAGAATTCCTTCTAATGACTTATGCATTCTGTTATCATTTCCAATTAGAGGATCCGTTAATGCAATTAAAGGAGGATTATAAATGGATAGATGTTTTTGATTTCCACTGGAGATTGGGAATCGATGGACTTTCATTAGGATCCATTTTATTGACAGGATTTATCACTACTTTAGCTACTTTAGCGGCTTGGCCAGTTACCCGGAATTCGCGATTATTCTATTTCCTGATGCTAGCAATGTATAGCGGTCAAATAGGATTATTTTCTTCACGAGACCTTTTACTTTTTTTTATCATGTGGGAGTTAGAATTAATTCCTGTTTACTTACTTTTATCCATGTGGGGGGGAAAGAGACGTCTATATTCAGCTACCAAGTTTATTTTGTATACTGCGGGCGGTTCCATTTTTTTCTTAATCGGAGTTCTAGGTATGGGCTTATATGGTTCGAACGAACCAAGATTAGATTTGGAAAGATTGATTAATCAATCATACCCTGCTACATTGGAAATACTACTTTATTTTGGCTTCCTTATTGCTTATGCTGTCAAATTGCCGATTATACCTCTACATACGTGGTTACCAGATACCCATGGAGAAGCACATTACAGTACATGTATGCTTTTAGCGGGAATCCTATTAAAGATGGGAGCATATGGATTGATTCGGATCAATATGGAATTGTTACCTCATGCTCATTATCTATTTTCCCCCTGGTTGGTAATAATAGGAGCGGTGCAAATAATCTATGCAGCTTCAACTTCTCTTGGTCAACGAAATTTCAAAAAAAGAATAGCCTACTCCTCCGTATCTCACATGGGTTTCATAATTATAGGAATTGGTTCCATAACCAACATTGGACTAAATGGAGCTATTTTACAAATATTATCCCATGGATTTATCGGTGCTACACTATTTTTCTTGGCGGGAACGGCTTGTGATAGAATGCGTCTTGTTTATCTCGAAGAACTAGGGGGGATATCTATACCAATGCCAAAAATGTTTACTATGTTTAGTAGCTTTTCAATGGCTTCTCTTGCCTTACCAGGAATGAGCGGTTTTGTTGCAGAATTAGTAGTATTTTTTGGACTAATTACTAGTCCGAAATTTATGTTAATGCCAAAAATGCTAATTACTTTTGTAATGGCAATAGGAATGATATTAACTCCTATTTATTTATTATCTATGTTACGCCAGATGTTTTATGGATACAAGTTATTTCATGTTCCAAACGCGAATTTTTCGGATTCTGGACCACGAGAACTCTTTCTTTTAATCTGTATCTTTTTACCAGTAATAGGAATCGGTATCTATCCAGATTTTGTTCTCTCGCTATCCGTTGACAGGGTAGAGGCTCTCTTATCCAATTATTATCCTAAATAGGATTTTCTTTTTTTAACTAGTCCGCTCTATATTTCATAATGGAAAAACCAAAAAATTCCGAAAAAAGTAAAAAAGTCTAATTAGATCTATTTCTAATTTTTGGGAACCCCTTTGAAAAGACGTTCAAAGGGGTTCTCAAATCAAACAAAAATGGTAAAAAAGCTCCACATTTTATCAATTTTATGTTATGTAATCATTTAGATGGTAATGTAAATGAACCATAACTATGTAAACCTATTCCTAAAAGATTGATACCAAAATAGCAGATCCAAATTATAAGAAATCCTATCGAAGCTACAAATGCGGAATTGGCACCTTTCCAATTTGGATTTGTTCTACTATGTAAATAAATTGCAAATATGGTCCAGGTAATAAATGCCCAAGTTTCCTTAGGATCCCAATTCCAATAGGATCCCCACGCCTCATTAGCCCATACTGCTCCACAAAGAATACCTATGGTTAAAAGTGTAAATCCTAGACTAATAACACGATAACTCCAAGAATCCAAACGCTCAGTTAATTGATATTTGTAATAATTTGGAAATGAGGGAAAAGAGGTATTTTTTAAGGCACTTCTTTTTGCATAGAAATATTCAATCTCACTAAATAAAAATGTTTTAAGTAAGTTTTTATTTTTCTTTTTAGAAAAAAAATAGAAATTCTTTCGAAATCTAATGATTAGAAGAGCTGCGGATAATAAAGATCCGCACAAAAGAGTTGCATAGCTTAGTAACATCATACTGACATGCATCATTAACCACTGAGATTGGAGAGCGGGTACTAGTATTGTAGATTGATGCATTTCAGTTAAAAGACCTGACGTGGCAAAGCCTTGCGTTAAAATAGTACTTGGCGTAGTTATTGTGCTTAAATCATTTTTCGAGTTCTGTATCTTAGGAATAGTATGAAGAATATACAGAGCCCATGAAAGGAAGATCAATGACTCATATAAATTACTTAATGGAAAATGTCCCGAAGAAACCCAACGAGAAACTAAGAATCCTGTTATAGAGAAAAAAGTAGCTATCATTCCTTTTTCTGACGAATCACGTAATCCCCTAAGTTCACGAACTAATAAGGTTATCAAATGAATCATAATCACAATCGAAAAGGTTGAGAAAGAGATATGAGTTAGTATATGTTCTAAAGTTGCAAATAGCATAAGAGAAGGTCCCATTACAAAATTGGAAATTTCGAATTGAATCCATTTTCTAATCTATTGTATTCTTTTTCGAGAATGCCGCCACTCGGACTCGAACCGAGATGCTTGAGCACTGCTTCCTAAGAGCAGCGTGTCTACCAATTTCACCATGGCGGCTAACTTGAAATATGAAATACTAATTAACTTAAAAGAATAATAGTTATTTTCTCGCGAATCGTCGAGATTGGGAGCGTCCATAGAATTTAGGAAAATTAGAATTTCATCATTAAATACAAAGATTTTTTTATTTGGAAAAAGTTTCTAGAATCAAAGCCTTTACACTCTTATTAATATGATTTACCAGTACTAAACCAATTTATTTGTGAATTTTGGATAAGATAGGTAGAAATTTTAAATCCTATTGCAGGAATACTCTACTTTTGATAATAGAATCCTCCTAAAAAAAAAGGGAGGATTCTATTATCAAAAGTTCTTTGATCTTTGATAGGAAAAGAATACTGAGGACACAATATAGCAAAAACTTTTGTTCTATATAACAGAATAACGGAGGGATTAGTTCTAAGAATATTGTACCCAGGAATTCGACACATAAAAGTACATTCATTAATGAATCCAAATTATTAATTCATATTAAATAATTGGAATTTCTTTGAGATAGGTCAATTCAGATTATTCCAAAACCTAATTATTTGTTTGTTGCCCAGAAAAACCTTTTGGTTTTGGCTGCTCGTTGCCGCTCAAAAATGATCTTGATTTTGCTAAGGAATAACATTGTACTATGGAAAAATAAGTCTTTTTCTTCCAAATATTTTTACGAATACGCTTTTTTGACATCGAAGTACGTTTTTTTGGAACTGCCATTCAAAAGGGGAATTTGTTTTTTCTAGTTGTATGTGAAAGACATCTATTGCCGCAAATCAATCCTTCTTTCTGTTTTTTCTTAGTATTTATACTTAGATACTGAAAGATAATGAAATTCAAAATTATTTTTTACTTCATTTTGTCTAATGTGGATAACACAAGAGTTTTTAGCGTATTTTTCATATATATTTTATACTTTGTTTTAATAATATACAATATATACAAAGATATACTATATACAAAGATTTTCTATTTAAATCAATTTATATATCAAAATATATAAATCTAATATACTCCGGTATGAGGGATAAGCCCTCATATAATATGAGGAGATAAAGCGAAGGTCAAATTCAAATAGTTAATTAAGTTGAGAAGGTATCCAAGAATTGAATTCCAGTCAAAATAAAAAAAAAAATGAGTCTCTTAAACAAGACATTCTAAAACTTAGATAATTCTAGTTATAATGAAAATATAGTTGAAATTCAATCAATCAGTTACGAAACAAGAGAGGTATTTCATTTTAACAGAAGGAAATAAATACAAAAAAAGAATAGGAATAGAAAGTAAAATGATTCAATCTTTTTTTTGTATTTTAATAAATATTTTTTTTTATCGAATAACTAAATAACGAAATTCTTTTTTGGAAAAAATAATAATTCCAGTATTTTTTCTTATTCTTATTTTGTTTTTTTAATTCCTTCAGAAAGAGATAAGAATAGGTTTGGTGAATCGGAAACAATTTTATTTTAGAGAAAAAAAGAACTATAAATTTCAACTAAAAATTGCAATTTCTTTTCTTATGGAACATACATACCAATATGCCTGGGTAATCCCTCTTCTCCCACTTCCAGTTATTATGTCAATGGGGTTTGGACTTTTTCTTATTCCGACAGCAACAAAAAATCTTCGTCGCATATGGGCTTTTCCTAGTGTTTTATTCTTAAGTGTAGCTCTGGTATTCTCAGTTCACCTGTCTATTCAACAAATAAAAGGGAGTTCTATCTATCAATATCTATGGTCTTGGACCATCAATAATGATTTTTCCTTAGAATTTGGATACTTGATCGACCCCCTTACTTCTATTATGTTAATACTAATTACTACTGTAGGAATCTTGGTTCTTATTTATAGCGACGATTATATGTCTCACGATGAGGGATATTTGAGATTTTTCGTTTATATAAGTTTTTTTAATACTTCCATGTTGGGATTGGTTACTAGTTCCAATTTGATACAAATTTATTTTTTTTGGGAACTTGTGGGAATGTGTTCCTATTTATTGATAGGCTTTTGGTTTACACGACCAATTGCAGCGAGTGCTTGTCAAAAAGCTTTTGTAACTAATCGTGTAGGGGATTTTGGTCTGTTATTAGGAATTTTGGGTTTTTTTTGGATAACAGGTAGTTTAGAGTTTCGGGATTTGTTCAAAATAGCTAATAACTGGATTCCTAATAATGGGATTAATTCATTACTTACTACTTTGTGTGCTTTTTTATTATTTCTTGGTGCAGTTGCTAAATCTGCGCAATTCCCTCTTCACGTATGGTTGCCTGATGCTATGGAAGGACCCACTCCCATTTCGGCTCTTATACATGCAGCAACTATGGTTGCTGCGGGGATTTTTCTTATAGCTCGACTTCTTCCTCTTTTCAGATCCCTACCTTTTATAATGAGTTTCATTTCTTTAGTAGGTACAATAACACTTTTCTTAGGAGCAACTTTAGCTCTTGCTCAGAGAGATATTAAAAGAAGTTTAGCCTATTCTACAATGTCTCAATTGGGTTATATGATGTTAGCTCTAGGTATAGGTTCTTATCAAGCAGCTTTATTCCATTTGATCACTCATGCTTATTCGAAAGCTTTATTGTTCTTGGGATCCGGATCCGTTATTCATTCAATGGAACCTCTTGTTGGATATTCACCAGATAAAAGTCAGAATATGGTTCTTATGGGTGGTTTAAAAAAATATGTTCCTATTACAAGAACTACCTTTTTATGCGGTACACTTTCTCTTTGTGGTATTCCACCTCTTGCTTGCTTCTGGTCCAAAGATGAAATCCTTAGTAATAGTTGGTTGTATTCACCTTTTTTTGGAATAATAGCTTCTTTTACTGCAGGATTAACTGCATTTTATATGTTTCGAATATATTTACTTACTTTTGATGGGTATTTGCGTGTTCATTTTCAAAATTATAGTAGTACTAAAGAAGGTTCATTGTATTCACTATCCTTATGGGGAAAAAGCATACCCAAAGAAGTCAATAGAGATTTTGTTTTATCAACAATGAAGAGTGGCGTTTCTTTTTTTTCACAAAATATACCCCAAATTTCTGGTAATACAAGAAATAGGATGGGGTTCTTTAGTACTCCCCTTGGAGCTAAAAATACTTTTGTCTATCCTCGCGAAACGGGAAATACTATGCTATTTCCTCTTCTTATATTACTGCTTTTTACTTTGTTCATTGGATCCATAGGAATCCATTTTGATAATGGAGTAATAGATAATGGAACATCGGAGTTAACCATATTATCAAAGTGGTTAACCCCTTCAATAAGTTTTTTTCAGGAAAGTTCTAATTCTTCCATAAATTCATATGAATTTATCACTAATGCAATTTCTTCTGTAAGTTTAGCTATTTTTGGTCTATTCATAGCATATCTATGCTATGGATCCTCTTATTCTTTTTTTCAGAATTTGAATTTTAAAAATTCCCTTTTCCAGGGGAATCCCCAAAAGAACTTTTTGCATCAAGTAAAAAGAAAGGTATACAGCTGGTCATATAATCGCGGTTATATAGATGTTTTCTATA